TCCATAGTGATTAGGATGGATATCTCGTATCTGAAAACTAGAAGTTCGCCCTGTCAATCCTCCGGGTCCCAAATAACTCAATTTTCTCCCATGAACGATTTGTGTCAATGGATTAGTTCGATCCAAAACTTGAGATAGTGGGTGTAATCCGAAAAAAGATTCATAAGTGGTTGTTAATGGAGTTGAAGTTACCAAATTTTGAGGGGTCGGTATCAACTTATGCCTAATTGCTCCACATATAGTTCCTCTAACCACATTTTCTAGACGAAGCAGAGCCAATCCGAATTGATCTTGTAAGAGATCGGCTACAGAACGAATACGTTTATTTTTTAAATGATTCATATCGTCAAGTGTACCCATTCCAAATTTCATTCCAATCAAAAGATCCGCAGCTGCCAATATATCTCGTGGTAACAAAAATGTATTGTTAGGAGGTATATCAAGATTCAATCTCCGATTCATATTTAGCCGACCAATCCTTCCTAATTCACATTTTTGTTGAAAGAATTTCTTTTGTAATTCCTTACATAAAGATTCAGAAAATACTGGATCTCCGCCTACACAAGTAAATTGTTGATAAAATTCCAAAATGGCATTTTCTTTTGACCAAAATTTTTTTTTCTCCTTATCATTCAGGAAAGACAAGAAAATCTCAGGGTAATACACATTTTCTAGAATTTCTCTTAGATTCAAACCCATAGCTGATAATAGAACTAGAATAGATATTTTCTGTTTCCTACTCACACGAGCCCATATTCTGGCTTTTCTATCAATCTCTAATTCGACTCTTCCTCCCCAATCTGATATTATGGTGCCTGTATAGACAGAAATCCCGTTATGGTCCAATTCTGACTGGTAATAGATACCGGGGCTTTGCAATATTTGATTGATCACAATTCTGTATATTCCATTTACTATAAAAGTTCCGAGGGAATTCATTAAAGGAATGTTTCCAATAAAAATTGTTTGTTCTTGCATATCCCTACTGGTTTTCCAAATTAATCCCGCGGATACATATAATTCAGAAGAATATGTGAGTGATTCATATACAGCATCTCTTTCTTTTATCAACGGTTCTACTAATTGATATGTTTCTACAAATAATTGAAATTCAATTTCTTGATCTGTATCTTCCATTTTTGGAAACTTATAAAGCTCTTCTCTTAAGCCCTGATCAATGAACCTACAAAATCCTTCAAATTGTATCTGATTAAATCCAGGTATTGTAGACATTCCCTCATTTCCATTCACCAACATTTTGTTTTGAATTTCCCGTTTATTGAAAAGAAAAAATCCCATTATTGGATCGTTCTTCATCCAATTGTATAGATCGATCTAGCAATGATAGAATTTATATTCTGTTTTCTGTTTACAGAATCGCATAAAATTTTTTCTAACTCCATATAGGAATATGTAATGTATGAAATACGTATGAACAGATGAATAAAGAGAATTTTATAATCAAATTGGAATGGAATTTGTAAGAGCTACAACAGGAAAAGAATTGAGAAATTCTACTTAACTTAGACTTATGGAGTTTTGTATAGAATAGCACAACAACACAACAAAAAGTGATTCAATTTCTACCATTATTATGATATTTCATATTCCAATATGATTGGATACCAGTAAAAAATCAAAGGATTTTGGACTTGATATGTTCGATGAAATAAAGACCCAATAATCAGAAACAAAATAAAATAGAAAAGATGTATTTTGAGCGATTTTTTCAATTGAAAATAAATAGATTGAATAGAGTTCGTATTTATATATATTCTATATATTCATATATATAATAAATAGATTGAAAATAAATAGATTGAAAGGTTGAAGTGCATAACATAAGAAGGTTTATTAAACATAGGCAGATAAAATATAAGTCTAACTATCTATATATGTCTCCCCTTTCCTTTTCAGTTCTATTCTGAACAGCACATGTTTTGCTCTATCCAAATTTCTAATTTTTTTCTATTCCATTTGTCATTGAATAGAAAATCTTCTATAGGACTCATAGACAGATAAGATACCCGATTAGATATCTGTCTAAGAATTTATGTTCCAGGGTTTACATATACTCCTAATTGTTGTTATAATTGAAATTGAGAAGGATTTTTTTTTGGAAAAGAATCGAATCGGATTCAGATTAATACGTATCCATTTAGATTTTCTTATACCATTAGCATTAGAGAAATACAATTTGAGATTCAAATCCAAGACTCGTTCATGAATTCACAGCCAAGAATTAATGGTTCCAATTTGCCCTAAATTTTGACTTTTGTGACTGAAGATTCACATTTTGTTTTTCATTTCAATAGAAAAGGGAAAGAATTTAGATTGTGTGTTTTGAGATATTATACAAAATTATTCGAAGAGATAGATCCAATCCAAAAAAGGAAGGATTTCTTTTATTTTAGAAAAGGGATTAAGAAAAAAATGGGATTCAAATACAAAAAAAGAAGTTTAGTGCCTCCAAAAAAAAAGGGGGGGGGTTCATCTATTTTCTAGCGCCTTGGCGGCATGGCCGAGTGGTAAGGCGGGGGACTGCAAATCCTTTTTCCCCAGTTCAAATCCGGGTGTCGCCTGATCAACAAAAGACGCGAAATACCTTATTCCATTTTGTTCATATAACTTGTCCAATTTGTCCCCAACAGAAGCACGCAAAGGAAAAGGACTCTTGATATTTCTGTGATTCAAAACATCGGAAGGTTATGTTCTCTAAAGTACTGTAAATTCTTGCATCTAGGATTCAAGGAAAATTTCTAGTAGTAATAAATAGTAAAAAGGAATCGAATCGATAAATCCTTCATATAATAGTCCTTACACGACTAATGTACTGTCTACTGATTAGATCTTGAATTAGATTGGCTAGCGCTACAGGGAATCAATTCGTAGGTATGGAAAGGGCGGAAGGCGCTTTGGATAGAACCTTATGCAAATTCCTGAGTACTCAGGAATTCAATCAATCTAATAGCGATTGAATGGGGAATGGGCTAGTAGTTATAACTATTCATTTTTCAATTCAATATATTTTTAGTTTTCTATTTTTCAATTTTTATATAACGTACAAATACATATCAAATATAGAAAATATAGTAAAAAAAATTCTTTCTTTTATTTTAGGTAAGACCTAATTTTCATACTTTTGACTTAATGAAGAGCAAGAAAATAAAGAGTAGGTCTTATTATTCTTACATCTTATAAAAATTTTCTTGAGACTTCCAATTCCAAGGGTGTCCTTACGTATTTTGTTTGTGCTCAATCTTTCCCGATTTTACTAGCAATCATATAAGTAGTTCTTCTATTTATAATATAATTAAAAAATGCATTTTAATTGGATTTTTGGGGTTGTTTCATCAAAGGTAGTGGGCAAAACCTTTTTTGACTCTGCGCCAGTCATTCTATTATTATTATTGAACAATAATGGAAAAATTCCTTCATAGAGCTAGGAGACATAATTTATATGGATATAGTAAGTCTCGCTTGGGCTGCTTTAATGGTAGTCTTTACATTTTCCCTTTCACTCGTAGTATGGGGAAGAAGTGGACTCTAGAGGTACTACTTATTAATTGAGTTGATAAATCAAACTATATTAATTTAGATCGTTCTGCAAAGACTTTTTCATTTTACTATTTCAATTTGAAATTGAATTCAATATATCTTCATTTCCAAATTTTATTGGATTCTAGTCGAGTAATGTATTCTATGTAGAATATATGAGTAATTCCCTTTTAATTATGATTAGTTAATCATAATTAAACAAATATTTCAATGATTCCCATGTTCCTATTTCGAAACTAAAAAGAAAAAAATAGGAAATTTATTCCAAACGAATTGAATTCTTCCTAAATTTTCAATTTTGAAAGATTGGCTCTTACCAGAGTTATGTATGGACAAATGAGGAAAAGGGCTTCCCCCTTTCCTTTTTTATTTGTTTTGGTTTGACTCTTTCCTTTTCAAAGAGAAAAGTTAGTAGTTATTGTATTAGTTATTAAATTAAATGAATTTTCTATGGGAAATAAGATAAGCATAGTGGTTCTCCAACGAGATAGTATATGCATACTAATATAGTTTTTTGAACAAGTCACATATTGCGCACTTAGTGCTTAGTTTAGTATTTTTTCTATTTTAGAAATTTCCTTTATGTTATACTTTCTTGACTCATTTCATATCACGATTCAAAGGTTAAAAATCGGTAGGGAATATTTTTCGTCGAAACTTAAAAAAGTTTTTATAGAGTTCCTTTCTTTGGATGATTTGTCAACTACTCAACTCAATCCATTTTTTTCTTTTTCCATTTCGAAATGGAAAAAGAAAAAAAAAAAAAAAAGATTTCTTGATTTTCTATGCCCGGACCATTTTTTTCTTTCGGTAGATGCCGGGAGTCATAAAGATAGATAGTATGTTAGAAAGAACTATATAGTTCTTTCTAACATACTATCTATCTCATAGAATACTACGGATTCTAGTCCACCCATTTCATCTAAGCCACGAAATTAGAATCCCTTTCATTTTTTTCTGCAATCATTTATAAGAACTAAGAAGTCAAATTTTATTCAAATTAATCACTTTGACTAACAGTTTTTACGTATATTATAAGCAAAAAAGCAGTAGGAACTAGAATGAAGAGTGCAGTAGCAATAAATGCGAGAATATTTACTTCCATAATCTCATCCTTTCGTTTTTCTTTATTTCGCAATAACTTGGGATTTAATCCCATAGAGATGATAAATCTTTCCCCTCGAAATTCAATGGGATAGATTAGATTTCATCTCAATGATATCGAATGGGAGCAATATTATGAATAACAATATCTGAGTTATCAAATCGATTCATCGTCGAGAATTGAATAGTATAACATAGAAAGATTATTTATCCATACAAAATCCAAAAAAGGATTCTTGACCCAATTGAGAAGTTCTTTACTTTCTTTTTTTTTTATGATTTTTGACGTTCTTTCTTTTCTATAACTTTTCTATAAATAAGAAAACTATTGCCTTTTTTGTACAATCAATTGACGAAGTATTATCTAATCGCCCTTACACTTATATTGGTTACAAACAAACCCCAAAAAAGAATAGAAGTGAAATAACGAAATCGAGAAAAAGTCATTAAGTTCTAAACTCCTTTTTACTGATCTAATCTTATTGGATTGGAAAACAAAAAATGTGATAAAGAAAAGTTCCCATTAAAAAAAGATCGAATATTCTACCAAATTAACTTTTTTATTTTATATTATAGAGTTTGTTGTTTCTTCGGCATAAAACCTTACCTTATAAAAAAGAGATTATTCATTCCTTCTCTTAGACTTAGAGAGGTAGGATCCTTATTTGATCTTTATTTTTTATTGTATTAATATCCTCTTTCCTTGGATTAGGAATGGGATGCATATAATATATCAAAACTTCAGTGTGCAATTTGAATAAGATAGATTGTTTCAAATTCAAATTTTTAATTGAGGTTATACAAAATCGGAGAAAAACAAAGAGAAGATACTTGTCAGATTAAAAAGATTCTATCAAAAAAGCAATTAAATTCATTTTCTATCGTACAAATTCCATTTGTGTATGTGCTACAGAGAAAGATATGGTTCTCTATTCAATTTCATTACATACATGGATGGAAGGAATCAAAAAAAAAGCCAAATTCAGTACAATATCTCTTGGAATCCTGAATATAACGTTTTGAGAAGGAAGTTATATTATTTATTTGTCTCCTCTTTCACAAAAAATGGAGAGATGAATTGATGTATTTTGTTATTGGATTATTGATTTGGATCCGTCGGGACTGACGGGGCTCGAACCCGCAGCTTCCGCCTTGACAGGGCGGTGCTCTGACCAATTGAACTACAATCCCAGACAAATGAAATAAAGTGTACAGCATACATATTCTTATGATTTTATTCAAACCCTTTCTTTCTATTTAAATTCTAAATTGGAATCGACGCATTGTAAGAGAGGGCGGGTGATATATTGATATTTCCATGGATATACACTTTACTAATTTAGTAATTTTAGTAATAAGAGCATGGATTACTAGTCATCTTTTTTTGTTATTTCAAATCCAAATCGATTGATAATAAATCTTTCACTGAAAAATGAGTCTTTCTTTCTTTACATTACTCTTTTTCTTAGACTGTATACTTATAAATCCTGATATGAATCTAGATCATTAGCAAGATCATAATTTGTGGGAAAAAATAAAGCAAATCAAATAAATAACAAATAGAGCAGAAATTTGTATTTTTTTCTCTATCAGGCATTTCGAGAGAAGAAAGGGGTTATATCATTTCATGGCGGATCAGTGAATTATTGGGCCGAGCTGGATTTGAACCAGCGTAGACATATTGCCAACGAATTTACAGTCCGTCCCCATTAACCGCTCGGGCATCGACCCAGGAAGAATCCATTCCAGACTTATTAATAATTAATTATCAACTTCCTTTCCTAATACCCTACCCCCAGGGGAAGTCGAATCCCCGCTGCCTCCTTGAAAGAGAGATGTCCTGAACCACTAGACGATGGGGGCACATTTGCCTGACTGTCAGCATACTATGCTCATAGTATGAAGAGTTTTTTGAAATTGTCAATATAACGAAATTGTATGACTAGATTCGAAAGATACTTTCAGGGAATGATTGGTCTGTTTGTCAGAAAGCCAAACCAGCAAAGAGGGCGAAATGTCGCCCTCTTTTAGTCATTGATTGATTCACTCATTATTAAGATAGATAGGCATATCTTTATCTCAGACTTAACCAGAAAATTAACAAATGAAATGATAAATCTGGAAATCTGGGAAGGGGGATAAACATAAACAAGTTATCAACTTTTTGTTTAAGAATTTGGTTCGGGTGACAACTCAAATCTTTTCATCAGTGATTCGATGAAATATCTTAGGTCCAGGTCAAATTCGTAGGTAGATCTATCAATCAAATGAATTTTGTTATGATGGTGGTCATCAATTGAATTAGGTTAGGTCTTGAAAGAATTCATTGCATTGATCTTTCAAATAAAACATTTTTTTTCTTATATTCACTAGTTTAACCTATACTCACCAGGTAAACCCAGTTTTTCGTTTATGAATGAGCTACTATGAATCTACTTTGTACACTTATACACTTATAAAAATAAGAAATTGAATATATTTACTATTAATATATTTACTATGATTAATATATTTACTATATATAGATTAGATATATAATATATAGGTTAGATATGATATTTAGATATATAATATATTTCCATAGATCGGTATATCTTATCTGCCTAGTCGCTAATTCAGGAATTAAACGAGCCCCTTTAACTCAGTGGTAGAGTAAGGCCATGGTAAGGCGTAAGTCATCGGTTCAAATCCGATAAGGGGCTTTTGTCTTTCTTCATATTCATAAAACTCAAGTGATAGTATTCTTATTTGAAGGGAGAATATAGATATTGTTGATACTTTATTTTTAATAAAATAGAAAATAAAGGATAATAAAGAATAAAGTAAGAAATGCAAAGG